TCGTTTCGCATTATCTGTATACCAAAAACCAGTCAAGATAGGATCTAGCGGTCATATCATTGTAGCAGCTGAAATCTTTTTTGCATAAACAAAAGAAAAACCAATTGAATTCTTTATATATGATATATATGTATCAAATTATGGTATTTATGTATATAAAATATATATAAAAAAGAAAAGGATATAGATAAATGGAAGGGTGAGAGAAAGAAAGAACAAGAATATCAATGATATATCATTCCAATATATGTAAGGTTTCTGAGTCATCTCATAAAAGACAGTGTTATAAAGCATCAATACCGATTCATCTAGTCTAGTTATAGATGAATCGATTCCTTGAAAAAAATCAAGAGCCTAGAGCCAATAAAGACTGAGAAGATTGACTCAAGAACAAATTCCACGAAAGGCTCCATTGTAGAATTCAAACCTAACCATTAATTGAGAAGCGATGGGAACGACGGAACCTATGAATACAGAGGATTCTCTTGAAAAACGAATCCTAAATAATTCATTGGGTGGGATGGCGGAACGAACCGGGGAACAATTCATTTATTCCGAGAAATTTTGAGCTACCCCTACAACTGAAGTAGATATTGAAAGAGTTAATATTCGCCCGCGAAGAGTTTTATTAGATTCGTGAATCTTGTTCTATCCAATATGCTAATATGCCAAAAGGCAAAACAAAATAACGATTCGTTATAAAATAAAAAACTACATTATAGAATAGATTCTCTAGTTTATCGATATATTCTCCAAACAAATATATCCATTTGTTTTTAAGAAAAGAATCGAGAAATAGAATAAATTTTGACGTGGATATCGAAACAAGATATAGAAATTTAGAATCGATTAGATGAAATCTCAAAAAAGAATCCACAGTCGATTTTCATTAAACTTGAATCCTTTGATTCGCGAGGAGCCGGATGAGACGAAACTCTCATGTCCGGTTTTGCAGTAGAGGTGGAATTGCTAAAGAACCATCGACTATAACCCCAAAAGAACCAGATTTCGTAAACAACATAGAGGAAGAATGAGAGGGATATCTTATCGAGGCAATCGTATTTGTTTCGGTAAATATGCTCTGCAGGCACTTGAACCGTCGTGGATCACATCTAGACAAATAGAAGCAGGGCGTCGAGCAATGACGCGAAATGTGCGACGTGGTGGAAAAATATGGGTACGTATATTTCCAGACAAACCCGTTACGTTAAGACCGGCCGAAACACGTATGGGTTCGGGTAAAGGATCCCCCGAATATTGGGTAGCTGTCGTCAAACCGGGTAGAATACTTTATGAAATGGGCGGAGTCGCAGAAAATATAGCCCGAAAGGCTATTTCTATAGCAGCCTCGAAAATGCCTATCCGAACTCAATTCATTATTTCAGGATAGGAACGTAGAATCAAAGAAAAAAGTCTTGGGGATAAAAAACAGTTGCGGGTGTCTTTTTTTGTACAAACAATATTTCTTTTTTTTTTTTTACTTCATTCTTTGCTTTGCATTGAAAGAACAGATTTAAAATGATATGATTCAACCTCAAACCCATTTGAATGTAGCGGATAACAGTGGGGCTCGAGAATTAATGTGTATTCGAATCATCGGAGCTAGTAATCGTCGATATGCTCATATCGGTGACATTATTGTTGCTGTGATCAAGGAAGCATTACCAAACACCCCCCTAGAAAGATCAGAAGTGGTCAGAGCTGTAATTGTACGTACTTGTAAAGAACTTAAACGTGACAATGGCATGATAATACGATATGATGACAATGCTGCTGTTGTCATTGATCAAGAAGGAAATCCAAAAGGAACTCGAGTTTTTGGTGCGATTGCTCGAGAATTGAGACAGTTAAGTTTCACTAAAATAGTTTCATTAGCACCTGAGGTATTATAAGATCATACCTACTAATATAGTTCTATTACACATAGTATTTAAATGAAATATATTCATTAGTGCATTAGATTGTATCTTACGCATATACCTTTCTATAACATAATAGAGAATTTGGAAATCTATAATAGATTTTATTATTCAAAAAATCTATATTAAAGATTAAAGACAATAAGATATTAAATAATTGAAACTAATACATAATTTATATTAACTCATTTTTTTTTATATATATATATATTATATATTTCCAATTTTGAAATAAAAGCATGTTGATTATATCAAAAATAGGAGACAACAATCATTTTAGTTTATCATGGGTAGGGACACTATTGCTGACATAATAACCTCTATACGAAATGCTGACATGACTAGAAAAGGGACGGTTCGAATAGCATCTACTAACATGACCGAAAAGATTGTTAAAATACTTTTACGAGAGGGTTTTCTCGAAAACGTGCGAAAACACCAGGAAAACAAAAAATCTTTTTTGGTTTTAACCCTACGACATAGAAGGAATAGGAAAGGACCGTGTAGAACTATTTTAAATTTAAAACGGATTAGTAGACCTGGCCTACGAGTCTATTCTAACTATCAAAAAATTCCGCGAA